AATAGAACCCATCATTGATTTGATAATTGATAAGGTGAATATCCAGTCCATTCAATGCTAGGCATAATGAATATGAGTATAAGGACCTCAAAATAACCTCTTTTCGTCCTATGAACTTTAAGGTGTATGAAGTATCATATTTGACTCTTGGAGCGGAGCGATAGAGACTCCATTTAACGTCAGGTTGATATAGGCCGGAGGCAGACCTACGTCAAGGTAACCCTTCTTTGAAACACTTTGGTATTGCTCCTGAATCAGAATACAAATAATGAATCAGAGCACATGGAGCCATCTCGTTATCTTCCTGTCAAGAAAAAATATGGTGAACGAGCTGATCTTTCTATCAGTTAATGAAAGAGCCCAATGCAAAAAAAATGCATGTTGGGTCTTTGAAACAGTTCGAATCATTTCGACAATAATCAGTTTGATCTGTTTTACCGAGAAGGTCTACGGTTCGAGTCCGTATAGCCCTATACCTTTTTGTATAATTTTCATTTCCTAATTAATGCTTGCTTGTGGCTGGCCGGTTGATTGGTCCATAGAAATGGAATCATTCCCACATGCTCACGGAGATCGATCCCTCGGGGCATGAAAATGAAAACAAGAATTTATTCCAATGGATCCAATCGGATCATTTTCAAATCTCGGATAAACAAAGCCATTCTTCTTCATTAATCTTCGTGTGTGAATGACATACGACTTTTTCCTCTTTTCTTGTCCATGATCAAAGATTTAGTGATACACCTTTGCTTTGGTATACCCAAGTCAATTTATGAAGTCAAAATCATAACATGAGCCTGGCTAAAAACTCCAACCTGACCCAACCAAATCAAATCGAATAGTAAGTCACATGGATCTAGTACCTATTCTTGTTCTTGTATTTGTAAGCCGGAGTTTCAAAAACGAAGTTGGCAAGTTTCATTGTAAAATAGGCTTTTCTTCGTATAACCGGCCTGGCAAAACAAGTAGTTATTTTTCTGTTTCTGTACAATACTTATTTTTTTGTATTCCAATTTACTCCAATCCAATTGCTCATCATTCCAATTCTACCGATGCAGACTTTATGCAAGAAGATTAGGGGCCATTTGAACTTGGATGAGTCAGTAATCCCCCAACTCATCACTTTTTGGTGGAACAACAACCCCAGTTTCAGAGATAATGACTTGGTCCTAATCAATGTTTGCGCCCTCTTCTATTTTTATTTTTATGAGTGGGTCTGTCGAATCGTTCGACAACGCGTGATTCCATTCCATTAGAAGTATCTTCTGTAGATCATTTACAATTCATCCGACTCTACCACTGCACTATGCTCCATTGTGTAGGTTTGTTTCAAAAGAAGCCTTTTTATTGTCACGAAGCCTAACCGTTGGTCTTACTAGATATTATTACATTAACAAGTATTTCGAGTCATTCCAAATCAAGATCTTTAGTCCTAGAAATTGGTCCGAAATGGAATGCTCTTTCAAGACTTCGAACTCGAATTAAATAATTCGATTGTTTCTGGGGGGTAAGGTCGGGGTAGTACAGGTCCAAAGTCTCTAATTTGGGTATAGGAACTTATATATAAGGGTTCCTCAGAATTCAACGGATTGAATAAAATCAATTAAGTATAAATCTGGGACAAGGAGAGAGAATCTAATTGGTCGATGCATTCTGTTTCTGTATCCGTATCGAATCAATAGAAGCAATGATCCTCTATCCAGATCTTAATGAAAAGAATACACGAACGCCAACCGAGTAGAATATACCATAACGAGATGGAAATCCCTAGACATTCTACTACATCTGACTACTGACTATATTCTAAATCACTAAGCAAAAAAAAAGAGAAAAAATGAGCCAGACCTCTTCTTTGATTATATTAATTGTTCAATTTTAACATAACATTTATGTTTAATATTTATTAATATTTAATTGAATCTTTCTTTTATTCATTTTATTTATGAATATGAATTTCAATTCATATTATTTAATTGAATATATTCTTTCATTCCCTTTTTATAGAGAATCCGAGGCAAAGGGAAATTGAGAGAATTTTATTTGTATAAGAGCATGATATGTCTACACTATATCGAAATAGAATCGAAGTAAGTGAGATTACGTTGGATAAATCTTGAAACGAGACATGACCCACAGCAAACAAACGAAACTGTGTGGTTCGATCAAAATGTTTGTTTCGACTAAGCAGTTATGGATGAATTGACAATTCCGATTCGAATCGACTAATTCGGTATATTCCACATTCATAGGAGTACATCTATGTTTCTGCTTCACGAATATGATATCTTCTGGGCATTTCTAATAATATCAAGTGTTATTCCTATTTTGGCATTTCTAATTTCCGGAGTTTTAGCCCCGATTAGTGAAGGACCAGAGAAGCTCTCTAGTTATGAATCGGGTATAGAACCCATGGGGGATGCTTGGTTACAATTCCGAATCCGTTATTATATGTTTGCTCTAGTTTTTGTTGTTTTTGATGTTGAAACGGTCTTTCTTTATC